GCTAGTGTAGCTTAATTTAAAGCATGGCACTGAAGATGCTAAGATGAAAAATAAAAATTTTCCACGAGCACAAAGGTTTGGTCCTGGCCTCAGTGTTAATTGTAACTAAAATTATACATGCAAGTTTCAACATCCCTGTGAGAATGCCCTAATTATTCTATCAATTAATTAGGAGCGGGTATCAGGCACGCACACGCAGCCCAAGACACCTTGCTAAGCCACACCCCCAAGGGATTTCAGCAGTAATAAATATTGATCTCATAAGCGCAAGCTTGAATCAGTTAAAGTTAACAGAGTTGGTAAATCTCGTGCCAGCCACCGCGGTTATACGAGTAACTCACATTAACATTTGCCCGGCGTAAAGAGTGATTTAAGGAGTATCTATTATAACTAAAGTTAAGACCTCGTCAAGCTGTTACATGCACCCACGAATGGAATTACCAACAACGAAGGTGACTTTACTCCACCAGAAATCTTGATGTCACGACAGTTAGACCCCAAACTAGGATTAGATACCCTACTATGTCTAACCGCAAACTTAAACAATAATTTACTATATTGTTCGCCAGAGTACTACAAGCGCTAGCTTAAAACCCAAAGGACTTGGCGGTGTCCCAAACCCACCTAGAGGAGCCTGTTCTGTAACCGATAATCCCCGTTAAACCTCACCACTTCTGGCCATCCCCGTCTATATACCGCCGTCGTCAGCTCACCCTGTGAAGGTAATAAAAGTAAGCAAAAAGAACTAACTTCCACACGTCAGGTCGAGGTGTAGCAAATGAAGTGGATAGAAATGGGCTACATTTTCTATAAAGAAAACACGAATGGTAAACTGAAAAATTACCTAAAGGCGGATTTAGCAGTAAGAAAAGATTAGAGAACTTCTCTGAAACTGGCTCTGGGACGCGCACACACCGCCCGTCACTCTCCTCAAAAAATCTACTTATTCTTAATTAAAAGAAAACCACCAAGAGGAGGCAAGTCGTAACATGGTAAGTGTACTGGAAAGTGCACTTGGAATCAAAATGTGGCTAAACCAGCAAAGCACCTCCCTTACACCGAGGAGATACCCGTGCAATTCGGATCATTTTGAACATTAAAGCTAGCCTGTATACCTAACCTTAAACCTAACCTTATTAATTACCTTATACACAAATCCATAATTAAAACATTTTACATTTTTAGTATGGGCGACAGAACAAAAACTCAGCGCAATAGACCATGTACCGCAAGGGAAAGCTGAAAAAGAAATGAAATAAATAATTAAAGTAACAAAAAGCAGAGATTTAACCTCGTACCTTTTGCATCATGATTTAGCTAGAAAAACTAGACAAAGAGATCTTAAGCCTATCCCCCCGAAACTAAACGAGCTACTCCGAAGCAGCATAAATAGAGCCAACCCGTCTCTGTGGCAAAAGAGTGGGAAGACTTCCGAGTAGCGGTGACAAACCTATCGAGTTTAGTGATAGCTGGTTGCCTAAGAAAAGAACTTTAATTCTGCATTAATTCCTTCATCACCAAAAAGTCTATCTTATTAAGGTCAAACATAAAAATTAATAGTTATTCAGAAGAGGTACAGCCCTTCTGAACCAAGATACAACTTTTAAAGGCGGAAAATGATCATATTTACCAAGGTTTCTACCTCAGTAGGCTCAAAAGCAGCCACCTGTAAAGTAAGCGTCACAGCTCCAGTTCCTCGAAAACCTATAATTTAGATATTTTCTCATAACCCCCTTAACCCATATTAGGCTATTTTATAAAATTATAAAAGAACTTATACTAAAATGAGTAATAAGAGAACAAACCTCTCCAGACACGAGTGTATGTTAGAAAGAATTAAATCACTAACAATTAAACGAACCCAGATTGAGGCTATTATATTAACATTACTTTAACTAGAAAATCCTATTACATTACTCGTTAACCCTACACAGGAGTGTCTTATGGAAAGATTAAAAGAAAATAAAGGAACTCGGCAAACACAAACTCCGCCTGTTTACCAAAAACATCGCCTCTTGAATATTATAAGAGGTCCCGCCTGCCCTGTGACAATGTTTTAACGGCCGCGGTATTTTGACCGTGCAAAGGTAGCGTAATCACTTGTCTTTTAAATGAAGACCCGTATGAAAGGCATCACGAGAGTTTAACTGTCTCTATTTTCTAATCAATGAAATTGATCTACTCGTGCAGAAGCGAGTATAATCACATCAGACGAGAAGACCCTATGGAGCTTCAAACACATAAATTAACTACATAAATTAATTATTCCACGGATATAAATAAAAATATAGTACCTTTAATTTAACTGTTTTTGGTTGGGGTGACCAAGGGGAAAAACAAATCCCCCTTATCGACTGAGTACTCAAGTACTTAGAAATTAGATTTACAATTCTAATTAATAAAATATTTATCGAACAATGACCCAGGATTTCCTGATCAATGAACCAAGTTACCCTAGGGATAACAGCGCAATCCTTTCTCAGAGTCCCTATCGCCGAAAGGGTTTACGACCTCGATGTTGGATCAGGACATCCTAATGATGCAACCGTTATTAAGGGTTCGTTTGTTCAACGATTAATAGTCCTACGTGATCTGAGTTCAGACCGGAGAAATCCAGGTCAGTTTCTATCTATGAATTAATTTTTCCTAGTACGAAAGGACCGGAAAAATGGAGCCAATACCCCAGGCACGCTCCATTTTCATCTATTGTAATAAACTAAAATAGATAAGAAAAAATTATCTATTACCCAAGAAAAGGGTTGTTGAGGTGGCAGAGCCTGGTAAGTGCAAAAGACCTAAGCTCTTTAATTCAGAGGTTCAAATCCTCTCCTCAACCATGCTTGAAAACCTCCTACTTTACCTAATTAATCCACTTACCTATATTATTCCCATCCTATTAGCCACAGCTTTCCTCACCCTAGTTGAACGAAAAATCCTGGGCTATATACAACTCCGGAAAGGCCCCAACATCGTAGGTCCTTATGGACTCCTTCAACCAATCGCAGATGGACTAAAATTATTTATTAAAGAACCCATCCACCCATCAACATCCTCCCCATTTCTATTTTTAGCTACCCCCACAATAGCCCTAACACTAGCTCTCCTTATATGAATACCTCTTCCTCTCCCCCATTCCATCATCAATCTTAATTTAGGTCTACTATTCATTCTAGCAATCTCCAGCTTAACCGTTTATACTATTTTAGGTTCCGGATGAGCATCTAATTCGAAATATGCTCTGATAGGAGCCCTACGAGCCGTAGCACAAACAATCTCCTATGAAGTAAGTCTAGGACTAATCCTCTTATCAATAATCGTATTTGCAGGAGGTTTCACCCTCCATACCTTTAATTTAGCACAAGAAACAATCTGACTAATTATTCCAGGATGACCCTTAGCCCTAATATGATACGTTTCAACCCTAGCAGAAACTAACCGAGTCCCATTTGATTTAACAGAAGGAGAATCAGAACTAGTCTCAGGGTTCAACATCGAATATGCAGGAGGCTCATTCGCCCTATTTTTCCTTGCTGAATACACAAACATTTTATTAATAAATACCCTATCAGTTATCTTATTCATAGGCTCTTCCTACAACCCACTTCTCCCAGAAATTTCAACACTCAGCCTTATAATGAAAGCTACCCTATTAACCTTATTTTTCTTATGAATTCGAGCATCCTATCCCCGTTTTCGCTATGACCAACTCATACATTTAGTATGAAAAAATTTTCTCCCATTAACCTTAGCAATTATACTATGACATATCGCCCTCCCCATAGCTACAGCAAGCCTACCTCCCCTAACTTAACGGAAGCGTGCCTGAATAAAGGACCACTTTGATAGAGTGGATAATGAAAGTTAAAATCTTTCCCCTTCCTAGAAAAATAGGACTTGAACCTATAATTAAGAGATCAAAACTCCTTGTGCTTCCAATTATACTATTTCCTAAGTAAAGTCAGCTAACAAAGCTTTTGGGCCCATACCCCAACCATGTTGGTTAAAATCCTTCTTTTACTAATGAACCCAATCGTATTAACCATCATCATTTCAAGCCTAGGCCTAGGAACTATCTTAACATTCATTGGTTCACACTGACTCCTAGTTTGAATAGGCCTCGAAATTAATACTCTAGCTATTATTCCCCTAATAATTCGCCAACACCACCCACGGGCAGTAGAAGCCTCTACAAAATATTTCATTACGCAAGCGACTGCCTCAGCTTTACTTTTATTTGCTAGTGTCACAAACGCTTGGACTTCAGGTGAATGAAGTCTAATCGAAATAATTAATCCAACCTCTGCCACACTGGCCACAATCGCATTAGCATTAAAAATTGGCCTAGCCCCCCTCCACTTCTGATTACCAGAAGTACTTCAAGGCTTAGACCTTACCACAGGTCTCATTCTTTCCACATGACAAAAACTTGCCCCATTCGCTATTCTCTTACAACTCTACCCCTCACTAAATTCTAACTTACTCATCTTCCTTGGAGTACTCTCAACTATAGTAGGGGGCTGAGGAGGATTAAACCAAACCCAACTACGAAAAATCCTAGCCTACTCCTCAATCGCACATCTTGGCTGAATAATTACAATCCTACATTACTCCTATAATTTAACCCAACTAAACCTAATACTTTACATCATCATAACATCAACAACTTTTCTGCTATTCAAAACATTTAATTCAACCAAAATCAACTCTATCTCCTCTTCTTCATCAAAATCCCCCTTACTATCTATCATTGCTCTCATAACTCTCCTTTCTCTAGGAGGCCTACCCCCACTTTCAGGCTTTATACCAAAATGATTAATTTTACAAGAATTAACAAAACAAAATCTAATTATCCCAGCTACTATCATAGCCATAATAGCCCTCCTCAGTCTATTCTTCTATTTACGCCTATGCTATGCTACAACATTAACCATAACTCCAAATTCAATTAATATATTAACATCATGACGAACCAAATTACCCCCCAACCTAATCCTAACAACAACTGCCTCACTATCTATTTTACTCCTCCCAATTACCCCCGCTATTCTCATATTAATATCTTAAGAAATTTAGGTTAACAATAGACCAAAAGCCTTCAAAGCTTTAAGTAGAAGTGAAAATCTCCTAATTTCTGTTAAGATCTGTAAGACTTTATCTCACATCTTCTGAATGCAACCCAGATGCTTTAATTAAGCTAAAATCTCCTAGACAAATAGGCCTTGATCCTACAAAATCTTAGTTAACAGCTAAGCGTTCAATCCAGCGAACTTTTATCTACTTTCTCCCGCCATAAAAACAAAAGGCGGGAGAAAGTCCCGGGAGAAGTCAACCTCCGGTTTTGGATTTGCAATCCAACGTAATCATCTACTGCAGGACTATGATAAGAAGAGGAATTTGACCTCTGTCCACGGAGCTACAATCCGCCACTTAGTTCTCAGTCACCTTACCTGTGGCAATTAATCGTTGACTATTTTCTACAAACCACAAAGATATTGGCACCCTATATTTAATCTTTGGTGCATGAGCAGGAATAGTGGGAACAGCCCTAAGCCTCTTAATTCGAGCCGAATTAGGACAGCCAGGATCACTTCTAGGAGATGATCAAATCTATAATGTTATTGTAACCGCCCATGCATTCGTAATAATCTTCTTTATAGTTATACCCGTGATAATTGGCGGATTTGGAAACTGACTAGTGCCATTAATAATTGGTGCACCAGACATAGCTTTTCCACGAATAAATAATATAAGCTTTTGACTCCTTCCCCCCTCTTTTCTTTTACTTCTAGCTTCAGCTGGAGTTGAAGCCGGAGCCGGTACTGGTTGAACAGTTTATCCTCCATTAGCTGGCAATTTAGCACATGCTGGAGCATCCGTTGACTTAGCTATTTTCTCTCTCCATTTAGCAGGTATTTCATCAATTTTAGCCTCAATCAACTTTATTACAACTATTATTAATATAAAACCCCCTGCAATCTCCCAATATCAAACACCATTATTTGTGTGATCAATTCTAGTAACAACTATTCTCCTTCTATTATCCCTCCCAGTACTTGCAGCCGGCATTACAATACTACTTACTGATCGAAACCTAAACACAACATTCTTTGATCCAGCAGGCGGAGGAGATCCAATTCTTTATCAACATTTATTTTGATTTTTTGGTCACCCAGAAGTTTACATTTTAATTCTACCCGGTTTCGGGATAATTTCTCATGTAGTAGCTTATTATTCTGGCAAAAAAGAACCATTTGGTTATATAGGAATAGTCTGAGCAATAATAGCAATTGGATTATTAGGTTTCATTGTATGAGCCCATCATATATTTACGGTAGGAATAGACGTTGACACACGAGCCTATTTTACTTCAGCAACAATAATTATCGCTATCCCCACAGGCGTAAAAGTATTTAGTTGACTAGCAACTCTTCATGGAGGCTCTGTTAAATGAGAAACCCCATTATTATGAGCTCTTGGATTTATCTTCTTATTCACAGTGGGAGGGTTAACAGGCATCGTCTTGGCTAACTCTTCCCTAGATATTGTACTTCATGATACCTACTACGTAGTAGCCCACTTCCATTATGTCCTTTCAATAGGAGCAGTATTTGCTATCATAGCAGGCTTTATCCACTGATTTCCTCTCATCTCTGGCTATACTCTCCATTCAACATGAACAAAAATCCAATTTGCAGTAATATTTATTGGAGTAAATTTAACATTTTTCCCACAACACTTCCTAGGTCTAGCTGGTATACCACGACGCTACTCAGATTATCCAGACGCATATACCCTATGAAACACAGTCTCCTCCATTGGCTCTTTAATTTCACTTGTAGCAGTAATTATACTTCTATTTATTATCTGAGAAGCATTTGCCTCAAAACGAGAAGTCTTATCCGTTGAATTACCTCACACAAACGTTGAATGATTACACGGCTGCCCTCCACCATATCACACATATGAAGAACCAGCATTTGTCCAAGTTCAACGAACCTTTTAAAACAAGAAAGGAAGGAATTGAACCCCCATATGTTAGTTTCAAGCCAACCACATCACCACTCTGTCACTTTCTTTATTAAGATTCTAGTAAAATACATTACACTGCCTTGTCAAGGCAAAATTGTGAGTTTAAATCCCACGAGTCTTAACTTATAATGGCACATCCCTCACAATTAGGATTTCAAGACGCAGCCTCCCCAGTTATGGAAGAACTTATTCATTTTCACGACCACACATTAATAATTGTATTTCTTATTAGCACTCTGGTTCTTTATATTATTACAGCAATAGTATCAACAAAACTTACAAACAAATATATTCTTGACTCTCAAGAAATTGAAATTGTCTGAACTATTCTGCCCGCCATTATTCTCATTATAATCGCCCTACCATCCCTACGAATTCTATACCTTATAGACGAAATCAATGATCCCCACCTAACAATCAAAGCTATGGGTCATCAATGATACTGAAGTTATGAATATACAGATTATGAAGACTTAGGATTCGACTCTTACATAATTCAAACCCAAGACTTAACCCCAGGCCAATTCCGTTTATTAGAAACAGACCACCGAATAGTTGTACCCATAGAATCACCTATTCGTGTATTAGTATCTGCAGAAGATGTCTTACATTCATGAGCTGTTCCAGCCTTAGGAATTAAAATAGACGCCGTACCAGGACGCCTAAATCAAACTGCCTTTATTACCTCCCGACCAGGCATCTATTATGGTCAATGTTCAGAAATTTGTGGTGCTAACCATAGCTTTATACCTATCGTAGTAGAAGCAGTTCCCTTAGAACACTTCGAAGCCTGATCTTCATTAATATTAGAAGAAGCCTCACTAAGAAGCTAAATTGGGTCTAGCATTAGCCTTTTAAGCTAAAAACTGGTGACTCCCTACCACCCTTAGTGATATGCCTCAATTAAATCCCCACCCTTGATTCATTATTCTCCTATTCTCGTGAATAATTTTCCTTATCATTTTACCCAAAAAAGTAATAAATCACACATTCAACAATAACCCAACATTAAAAAGTATCGAAAAATCTAAACCTGAACCTTGAAACTGACCATGATCATAAGCTTCTTTGACCAATTCCTAAGCCCCACCCTCATTGGAATCCCATTAATTGCCCTGGCAATTGCATTACCATGATTAACTTTCCCAACCCCAACTAATCGCTGGTTAAATAACCGACTAATAACCCTCCAAAGCTGATTTATTAACCGATTTATCTATCAACTTATACAGCCCATTAACTTTGCTGGTCACAAATGAGCCATATTATTCACAGCACTAATATTATTCCTAATTACTATTAACCTATTAGGTCTTCTCCCTTATACCTTCACACCCACAACCCAACTCTCCCTTAATATAGCATTTGCCCTTCCCTTGTGATTTACAACCGTATTAATCGGAATACTTAACCAACCAACAATTGCACTAGGCCATTTTCTACCAGAAGGTACCCCCACCCCTCTAGTACCAGTCCTAATTATCATCGAAACCATCAGCCTCTTTATCCGACCACTAGCACTAGGAGTCCGACTCACCGCTAATTTAACAGCTGGCCACCTACTAATACAATTAATCGCAACCGCAGCCTTCGTCCTTATTACTATTATACCAACCGTAGCATTATTAACATCAATTATCCTATTCCTATTAACAATTCTAGAAGTAGCTGTAGCAATAATTCAAGCATATGTATTTGTTCTTCTACTAAGCCTATACCTACAAGAAAATGTTTAATGGCTCACCAAGCACATGCATATCATATAGTTGACCCTAGCCCATGACCACTAACCGGAGCTACTGCCGCCCTTCTAATAACATCCGGGTTGGCCATCTGATTTCACTTCCACTCATTACTACTTCTTTACCTAGGCTTAACCCTTCTACTACTAACTATAATCCAATGATGACGTGATATTATTCGAGAAGGAACATTTCAAGGTCACCATACACCTCCTGTACAAAAAGGTCTCCGTTATGGAATAATCTTATTTATCACATCAGAAGTATTTTTCTTTTTAGGCTTTTTCTGAGCCTTTTACCACTCAAGCCTTGCCCCAACCCCAGAACTAGGAGGATGTTGACCACCAACAGGAATTAACCCATTAGACCCATTTGAAGTACCACTCCTAAACACTGCAGTACTCTTAGCTTCCGGTGTAACAGTTACCTGAACCCATCATAGTTTAATAGAAGGTAACCGAAAAGAAGCTATCCAAGCCCTCACCCTCACTATTATCCTAGGAGTCTACTTCACAGCCCTTCAAGCCATAGAATATTACGAAGCACCATTTACAATCGCCGATGGAGTTTACGGAACAACATTCTTCGTTGCCACAGGATTCCACGGTCTCCATGTCATTATTGGCTCAACATTTCTAGCAGTCTGTTTACTACGACAAATCCAATATCATTTTACATCAGAACATCATTTTGGCTTCGAAGCCGCTGCATGATACTGACATTTTGTAGATGTAGTATGATTATTCCTTTATGTATCCATCTATTGATGAGGCTCATAATTACTTTTCTAGTATAAACTAGTACAAATGATTTCCAATCATTTAATCTTGGTTAGAATCCAAGGAAAAGTAATGAACCTCATCGCATCTTCTATCGCAGCTACGGCCCTGATTTCCCTAATCCTTGTATTAGTTGCATTTTGACTTCCATCACTAAATCCAGATAACGAAAAATTATCCCCATACGAATGCGGCTTTGACCCCCTAGGAAGTGCACGCCTTCCATTCTCCTTACGCTTCTTTCTTGTAGCTATTCTATTTTTATTATTTGACCTAGAAATCGCCCTCCTTCTTCCCTTACCATGAGGTGATCAATTACTATCACCACTTTCCACACTACTTTGAGCAGCGATTATCCTAATTCTATTAACTTTAGGTCTTATCTATGAATGATTTCAAGGAGGCCTAGAATGAGCAGAATGGATATTTAGTCTAAATAAAGACCACTAATTTCGACTTAGTAAATTACGGTGAAAATCCATAAATATCCTATGTCTCCAATATATTTCAGCCTCAGCTCAGCATTCATCTTAGGCCTCATAGGTCTTGCACTCAACCGTTACCACCTTCTATCAGCACTCTTATGCTTAGAAAGTATATTATTAACTCTTTTCATTACCATTGCCATCTGAACCCTAACATTAAACTCCACTTCATGTTCAATTATTCCTATAATTCTCCTCACATTCTCAGCCTGTGAAGCTAGCGCAGGCCTAGCTATTCTAGTAGCTACCTCACGTTCTCACGGCTCTGACAACCTACAAAACCTAAACCTTCTCCAATGCTAAAAATTTTAATCCCAACAATCATACTCTTCCCTACCACATGAATTATTAACAAAAAATGACTATGACCCATAACCACCACTCACAGCCTTCTAATCGCATTACTGAGCCTGCTCCTATTCAAATGAAATACAGATATTGGCTGAGATTTTTCTAACCAATTCATAGCCGTTGACCCTCTATCAACCCCTTTACTAATCTTGACATGTTGACTTCTACCATTAATAATCTTAGCCAGCCAAAACCACATTTCTCCAGAACCTATCATCCGACAACGAACATACATTACACTTCTAATTTCCCTCCAAACCTTCCTTATCATAGCATTTTCTGCAACCGAAATAATTATATTTTACATCATATTTGAAGCTACACTTATCCCAACCCTTATTATTATTACACGATGAGGAAATCAAACAGAACGCCTAAATGCAGGCACCTATTTCCTATTCTATACACTAATTGGTTCACTCCCCCTCCTTATTGCCCTCCTATTCATACAAAACAATTTAGGTACCCTTTCTATAATTATTATACAACATTCACAACTTACAAACCTACTTTCATGAGCAGACAAATTATGATGAATGGCCTGTCTCATCGCTTTCCTCGTCAAAATACCTTTATATGGAATTCACCTCTGACTCCCCAAAGCCCATGTCGAAGCCCCAATCGCTGGCTCAATAATCCTAGCAGCAGTATTACTTAAACTAGGCGGTTACGGAATAATACGAATTATTGTAATACTAAACCCATTAACCAAAGAAATAGCCTACCCATTCTTAATCTTAGCTATTTGAGGAATTATTATAACCAGCTCCATCTGTTTACGACAAACAGACCTAAAATCCCTAATTGCTTACTCATCAGTAAGTCATATAGGCCTAGTGGCCGGAGCAATTTTTATCCAAACACCATGAAGTTTTGCAGGAGCAATCACACTTATAATCGCCCATGGTCTAATTTCATCAGCCCTATTTTGTTTAGCCAACACCAACTATGAACGAGTTCATAGCCGAACTATACTCCTAGCCCGAGGTATGCAGGTTATCCTCCCACTAATGGCAACCTGATGATTCTTTGCTAGCCTAGCTAATCTTGCCCTACCCCCTTCACCTAACCTTATAGGAGAACTCCTCATCATCACCTCATTATTTAATTGATCCAATTGAACCATAATCTTATCAGGCCTTGGAGTATTAATCACAGCCTCCTATTCACTCTACATATTCTTAATAACTCAACGAGGCCCAACCCCCCATCATATTCTATCACTAAACCCAACTTATACACGAGAACATCTTCTCCTAAGCCTCCATCTCTTACCAGTCCTACTACTAATACTTAAACCAGAACTCATCTGAGGATGAACACTTTGTATTTATAGTTTAATCAAAACATTAGATTGTGGTTCTAAAAATAAAAGTTAAAACCTTTTTAATTACCGAGAGAGGTCAGGGACACGAAGAACTGCTAATTCTTCCTATCATGGCTCAAATCCATGGCTCACTCAGCTTCTGAAAGATAATAGCAATCTATTGGTCTTAGGAACCAAAAACTCTTGGTGCAACTCCAAGCAAAAGCCATGAACACCATTTTCAATTCATCATTCCTACTAATCTTTATTATCCTTATTTTACCATTACTAACCTCATTAAACCCCAAAGAACTTAATCCAAATTGATCCTCATCCTATGTAAAAACAGCTGTAAAAACTTCCTTCTTCATTAGCCTTATCCCCCTATTCATTTTTCTAGACCAAGGCCTAGAATCAATTATAACCAATTACAACTGAATAAACATTGGACCATTCGATATTAATATGAGCTTTAAATTTGATATATACTCAATTATATTTACCCCCGTAGCCCTCTACGTCACCTGATCTATTCTCGAATTCGCCCTATGATACATACACTCTGACCCTAACATCAATCGCTTCTTCAAATACCTACTACTCTTTTTGATTTCAATAATTATCCTAGTGACCGCCAACAATATATTTCAATTATTCATTGGATGAGAAGGAGTTGGAATCATATCATTCCTCCTAATCGGCTGATGATACAGCCGAACAGATGCTAACACGGCTGCCCTCCAAGCCGTGATTTATAACCGCGTGGGAGATATCGGATTAATCCTCACCATAGCCTGACTAGCTATAAATTTAAATTCATGAGAAATCCAACAACTATTTATTTTATCTAAAGATATAAACTTAACACTACCCCTTCTAGGCCTCGTCCTAGCCGCAGCTGGAAAATCCGCACAATTCGGCCTCCATCCCTGACTCCCTTCCGCTATAGAAGGTCCAACACCAGTCTCCGCCCTACTTCACTCCAGCACAATAGTCGTCGCTGGCATTTTCCTGCTAATCCGCCTTCACCCTCTAATCCAAGACAACCAACTAATCCTAACAACATGCCTCTGCCTTGGAGCACTAACCACCCTTTTTACCGCAACATGCGCACTAACACAAAATGATATCAAAAAAATCGTCGCCTTCTCAACATCAAGTCAACTCGGACTAATAATAGTAACAATCGGCCTTAACCAACCCCAACTTGCCTTTCTCCATATCTGTACCCACGCCTTCTTCAAAGCCATACTTTTCCTTTGCTCAGGATCCATTATCCATAGTCTTAATGATGAACAAGACATTCGCAAAATAGGAGGCCTCCATAAACTTCTACCATTCACATCATCTTCTTTAACAGTTGGAAGTTTGGCCCTTACAGGAATACCTTTCTTATCAGGCTTCTTCTCAAAAGACGCTATTATTGAATCCATAAACACTTCACACCTAAACGCCTGAGCCCTAATCCTTACCCTCATTGCAACATCTTTCACAGCCATCTACAGCCTACGCCTTGTATTCTTCACATTAATAAACTTCCCACGATTTAATTCATTTTCCCCAATCAACGAAAACAACCCAATAGTCATTAACCCTATTAAACGCCTAGCTTACGGAAGCATTCTCGCCGGTCTCATCATTACATCAAATTTAACCCCAACAAAAACCCAAATCATAACAATATCCCCTTTACTAAAACTCTCTGCCCTACTAGTTACAATTATTGGCCTATTATTAGCCTTAGAATTAGCTAACTTAACTAACACCCAACTTAAAATTAACCCCGTCCTTTACACACATCACTTCTCTAATATACTCGGATATTTCCCACAAATCATCCACCGCCTCCTACCAAAAATCAACCTAAACTGAGCCCAATACATCTCAACGCAACTAATTGATCAATCATGAAATGAAAAAATTGGACCAAAAAGTACTCTCATTCAACAAACTCCACTAATTAAACTATCTACTCAACCCCAACAAGGCCATATTAAAGTTTACCTCATACTACTTTTCCTCACATTAACCTTAGCCCTATTGACCTCACTAGCCTAACTGCACGTAAAGCCCCCCAAGATAATCCCCGAGTTAATTCCAACACCACAAACAAAGTCAACAACAATACCCATCCACTCAAAACTAACAATCACCCACCATTAGCGTACAATAAAGCTACCCCCACAAAATCCCCACGAACCATCTCCATACTACTCATTTCCTCCACCCCTATCCAATTTAACTCAAATCACTCTACTATAAAATATTTACCTACAAAAACCAGAGCTATTAAATAAAACCCAACATATAACAACACAGATCAATTACCCCATGATTCAGGATAAGGTTCAGCAGCAAGAGCCGCTGTATAAGCAAACACTACTAACATCCCGCCCAAATAAATTAAAAACAAAACCAATGATAAAAAAGACCCTCCATGGCCCACTAATAATCCACACCCTACCCCAGCAGCTATAACTAACCCTAACGCAGCATAGTAAGGAGAAGGATTGGACGCCACCCCTATTAAACCTAAAACTAAACAAACTATTATTAAAAACATAAAATATACCATTACTCCTACCTGGACTCTAACCAAGACTGATAACTTGAAAAACTACCGTTGTTTATTCAACTATAAGAATTTTATGGCCATAAATATCCGAAAAACCCACCCACTACTAAAAATTATTAACCAAACCCTAATTGATCTCCCAGCCCCTTCCAACATTTCAATTTGATGAAACTTCGGTTCACTCCTAGGACTATGCCTAATCATTCAAATCCTTACAGGACTATTCCTAGCTATACATTACACCGCAGACATCTCCATAGCCTTTTCCTCAGTAGTTCACATCTGTCGTGACGTTAATTACGGCTGACTTATCCGTAATATTCATGCCAACGGAGCCTCACTATTCTTTATCTGCGTCTACCTACATATTGCCCGAGGACTTTACTACGGCTCCTACCTCTACAAAGAAACATGAAATATTGGAGTAATCTTATTATTCCTATTAATAGCCACAGCCTTCGTAGGCTATGTTCTACCTTGAGGACAAATATCCTTTTGAGGCGCTACAGTCATTACTAACCTCCTATCCGCCTTCCCTTACATTGGAGATATGCTAGTCCAATGAATTTGAGGCGGCTTTTCAGTAGATAATGCCACCCTAACACGATTCTTCGCATTCCACTTCCTCCTACCCTTCCTAATTACAGCACTAATAATTATCCATATCCTCTTCCTACATGAAACAGGCTCAAATAACCCTATAGGACTTAATTCTGATACAGACAAAATTTCCTTCCACCCATACTATACCTACAAAGATGCACTAGGCTTCTTCACCCTAATTATAATATTAGGGGTACTAGCCCTATTCCTACCTAATTTATTAGGGGACGCCGAAAACTATATCCCTGCTAACCCCCTTGTTACCCCTCCCCATATCAAACCCGAATGATATTTTTTATTCGCCTACGCCATTCTTCGATCCATCCCTAATAAATTAGGAGGGGTTCTAGCCCTCCTATTCTCCATCCTCATCCTTATACTAGTCCCCCTACTACACACCTCTAAACAACGAAGCAGCACCTTTCGCCCACTCACACAAATTTTCTTTTGAACCCTCGTAACCAATATGCTTATTTTAACCTGAATCGGAGGACAGCCAGTTGAACAACCATATATCCTCATCGGACAAATCGCATCCATCACCTACTTTTCATTATTTCTTATTATCATTCCGCTCACAGGCTGATGAGAAAACAAAATCCTCAGCCTAAACTAGTCTTGGTAGCTTAATTTAACAAAGCGTCGACCTTGTAAGTCGAAGACCAGAGGTTTAAATCCTCTCCAAGACATATCAGGGGAAGGAGGGTTAAACTCCTGCCCTTGGCTCCCAAAGCCAAGATTCTGCCCAAACTGCCCCCTGAAATGCTATTAAAGCAGGGAAACCAAATGAAAATTTGGTTTTCCAAAAGTAAGTCAGTATGACATATTAATGATATAGCCCACATACCTTAATATAGTACATTACTTAACTCGACTAATCAACATTAATAGATTATTCCCTACTACTATAATTATCTATGCTTAATCCTCATTAATCTATATTCCACTATATCATAACATACTATGCTTAATACTCATTAATATACTATCCACTATTTCATTACATTCATTCCTTAGACCTCATAAACCTAAAATCAGAATTTTCATGACATTGAATTATACCTTTGACTCTCAATTACTTAAGTATATATCATGCAGGCTGGTAAGAACATCGCATCCCGCTATTGTAAGAATAAAATAGCTCTATTTGTGGCACTGCACTCGACTAATCCCCATTAATTGACCAGAACTGGCATCTGATTAATGCTTGTAATACTCTAATCCTTAATCGCGTCAAGAATGAATGTACCCTAGCTCCCTTTTATGCCATTTTCGTCCTTGATCGTCTCAAGATTTCTTGTCCGCCCTGATTTTTTTTTCGGGGATGAAGCAATTACTATGCCCGGGAGGGCTGATCTGGGACACCGAGTTAAACTTGAATCCACCTCGACATTTACTTATAATACCCATTACTCTCATTCATGAATTGTAATTGTCAAGTTGACCATAACTGAAAGGGATAGAGAAATTGACGTCATAGACGTCAAGTTTCGATTTTTTTGATTAATGAAACTATGGTTTAAAAAATCCATATCCTTAACCCTCATCATAAGTGCGATTTGAAATAAATTTGCATGTAAGGCGCATTGAATAATCCTAATACATTAATCACTTTACTTGGCATAAATTTTTTTTATTAAGTTTCCCCCTACGTTTCAAAATTTCGGAGCCGCTTAAAAAAAAAAATACATTTTTTTGGTAAAAACCCCCCCTCCCCCTAATATACACGGACTCCTCGAAAAACCCCTAAAACGAGGGCCGGACATATATCTTCAAATTAGCATACGAAATATACTCTATATATATAGTGTTACACTATGAT